CGTCCAGACCTACTACGCCCGAGCCGCATCCCCGGCACACTTGCTATATCCACTAACGCTTCATACCACTTCATCCTACCAACTATACCTGATAGAAAGCCGTTCTATAACAATTCAAGACAACTTGAAAGCAAGAAAAGGATAGCGATCGCTTTGGGAGCGTCACGGGGGAGGAAGATAGAAGGGTAACCTATGACACCGGGGAGTTACGCTTTTATCCCGCCTCCGTTTCGCGGATGGGACGAGGGCGAGAGCTGAGCACGCACGCTCTATGCTTTTCCCCAGCTTTCCCTCTAGTAAAAGATTAGCTCGTACCCCCTGTGTCCAGGGATTCCTGGGGCATGAGTTAAGCATATAGTTGATTGCTCTTTCTTTCGATGTTGCGTTGGTACTTTTTTTTTGGAGTCTCTCTCTGTAGGCGTGCAAAACAAGAGAGCCACTGCTCTTCGGGGCGGTGAGGTGGACAATTCCTTACTCCAGCTTCAGAGGAGCATCTTTGCATGAATCAATACTAACTCCTCAGTCAGCTGACCTTCGATTTTGGAGATTAGAGCAGAAGAACTCCGTAACGGCGGAGAAGGGAGGAGCCTCGAATCCAAACGATTTCTCGTCTTCTCTTAAGATATTTCTAGTTAGGACTTGATCGAGGGATCAAATGACTCCGAAACATAAAGTAACAAGACCAGAACCCCGTTTTTACTATACTATTTCTAATAATAATAATTAGTAAACAGCAAGCAAAGAGATAACTTTCACAAGCTGCAAAACTAAGTTGTGGCGTCGCCTATGCATAATGTAAAGAGTCTGGTGAAGAAAAAGAGCTCAATCAAATGGAAGAAAAAAAATCATAAAATGATAAAATAAAATTGGAATTGACTTGTTTTGTTCCGCCAAGTCCTGCAATGGCATTAATGAGCTGGGAGCGCCTTCCACAAATGTCTGTGTGTTGATGCTAATGGTCTCTAAGTCAGAGACATTGGCCGTCTCAAGATCCAGAGGCTTTAGCCTGATTTTTGGGTCGATTCCAATGGCGATCTTGGCTGGTCTTACTCTCGCTGGAACTGGTAGGATTGGGACCGTGATCACTTTTATCCTAGCTGACGAAACCTCACAATCATAAATGAAAGCTTAGGAGCTTGGGGATGAACCAAAGTTTTAGTAGGCGACACCCTTGCTGATGCCTTTTCCAAATTCTGTTTGGTTGATGCTACAGGTTTCTTCCTTTTTTTTTTGTTTATTATCAACTTTTCGGAAAGTTGCTGCAGGTTTCTTGTCTTTAGAAGAGGATTCTTCTGCACCTCTCTCCCTTGCTTTAGTCACTTTTGCTGAAACATTGGAAGAATAATTTTCTTTTTACTTTTGAGAGGTAGCAAGAACCTCCTTCTTGTTGGTTGTGGCCTTTGCAGCGTCTTTTTCGCCTATCTCCCATTTTTGAGAAGAAGAAGCGCGCCCATGTTCTTTGGATTTAACTGCTGAAATTTGTGAAGCATCTTTCTCTATTGTCTTGGATATTTTGGGAGTCGCTGCCAGCTCGTCACGCCTTGTGTTCTTTTTAGAATAGTAACCTTGGTGCTCTTCCTCGAAAAGTTCCTGAATCTTCTTGACCACCAGTCGTCATACTCTTTTGTAACTAGGGGGCTTTCTTTGGAAAAGCGGGCTGGTATCACTACTTTAGAACCAGTGCCTAAGCGAGTACAAGAAAATCATAGCTGGATAACTTCCTTCAAGGTGCCGGTGTGAAGCTCTTTCTTTAGATTACCAGGAATATCTTGACAAAAACCAAATTGCCTGCTGAACCTGCAGGGACTATAAGTTTCAATGACATGCTCGTTGTCGCACCGGAAGATCAAGAAGCTTGAACGAAGGTTGATAAAGTAATCACTCCAATAAGTGGACAGATTTCCATCGTCAACTACAATCAATTGTTTGTCTTTGGACATGCAAGAATTCGGCAAATCTGATTGGTTGACGTCTTGAAAAATGTTGTGGGCCTCTAACTCTAAAGTATTAAATTCAAATACTCTCACCAGCAAGTTTGATCATTTGGGCACCAGAACGAAGCCTGCTATGGTGGTGGTGAGTCTCAAAGTACTGCCCGAGCCATACATACACATAATGAATTGGAAAGAAAGCTTTGCGCTCCTTTAGGTTTGAAGAGGAAACAAGCTGTCTCAAACCATTATAGATGCTGGCAAGGACCGGCCAAAGAAAATCTCTGCCCGCAGGCCGCTTGCTACTTTGAAGACAAAACGGTCGGATGCGATTGACTTCTTTATGTGGCAGAACTAATTTGCAAAGCCAACAAGATTAAAGTGCTGCTAAACCCTTCATTCCATCCAGCCTACTCCTTCCATCTTTTTTTTTTATTGATGCTTGGAAAAACTTCCAAGCTGCCTACGTACCCCGTAAAGGAGATCAAGTCATAACGTGGTTGCACTTGGATTTGGGCCGTTCACAGTTTTAGCTCATGCGGGCCGGGAGTATCCAATGACAAGTTCCTAAAGCCTTACTATCCCTTAAAGCCTCAGAGCCGGAAGACTTTCTCTGTGCCTACATACCGAATCAGACAAGTGAATAAATCGGTGGTATGTTCTTCTTCACGTGATCGTGCTCTAGACCTATGGGACTAAGAACCACGTTTCGGGGTCTTGCACTTACTCCCTTTACGACAAGATCAGGAGCTATTCATAGAGCCGGGGTGACCCCGCCTAGGTCAGCGGAGAAATCCATTACAGAATGGCTTTGACTTGTAGCAGCAAGATAGGCTGGCTTTGTTTCTGAGGCACATACCTAAAAAAGGGTACCGCCAGCCACATAGCACAAGCTGGGGTATCTTACCCGACAAAGTTCGATTTCATAAGGAAATGCCTACAACTAAGTAACTAAGTATATAAGACCAGGCAATCAAATTGGACAGTTTTTTTATACCTATGTCCGTCAAAGCCCTATTTTAGCCTACTATATGGAATAAGATATCCGGTAACCTTTTGTAGCTCTTTCTATCTAACATACTCCCTTTCTCACGAAGCAAAAACAGATTCTTTGGTTGCAGTGGCACTTCCAGACACCGCATTCCCATACACAAGGGATAGGGATGAATTGAATAGAGAATCTGGTCAAGGAACTAACTTTATCGCTTACCCTTCATAGAATGGCTCTATTTAGATAGCTTACGCTTACGAAATGAAGCCCGAGGTACCGGATAGGAGGAATAGAGGACAAAAGCTAATTGGGGTGAGACATACTTCATTCCACCAAAAGGACCAATTAAGCCCATGGGCTAATCAGATAGATTTATATTACTCTGGGCGCAGAGATCACTCTACAGTGCTGTCATACTTCTTCATAGAAAATATTTCAAGTGGGAAAGTATCCTAAATGAAATGTAAGAGATTCCCGGGTGTTCAGGAATTCGATGGTCAATGAGTTAATTTCGTAACTGAACTCAGGCTTTCAATAATGAATTGGATGGCATGCTTTCGAGTGCTGTGATGAGAGGTGCCTTAGCCTAACATATTAAGATCCCGTCTTTTTGAGTTGTAATGTCCCTTCGCTTTAAGTGATTTTCTTTTTTTAAATGAATTGAATAATAAGAAAGAAAAGACCTGAATCCTACTGAAGCTGCTAACAGAGACTGAGCAGATATTGACCTATGAGATTTGTACACTTCGGCTTGGCACCTTCCTTTGGTTCGTGCTCGCACGGGCCGTTTCTCTGCCAATCTCGAATTCGAATCTTTGCTTACCCGTGTGCCTTCCAGGATCACTTTTGGAGCTCGCAACGTTGAGTTTTATTCCCAGTTGATCCTTACTAATCCATATGAAGTTAGGTTAGCTACTTCCCTCAGTGGGGATAAGGAAGCTAACAAGGCTGCATATGGTGAAGGAAGTGGAGTGGACTCCATTGAAGAGAATGCTCGTGGTCGCCGGGTACCATCACGACTCCGGGTCACCATAGGATGAATGGAACCCGAAGTAGAAGAGGAATGGATGTCACATCAGAAAGAACGTCATAATAATTGGCAGCAACTCTAGTGTCAGCTGTTGCATAAGTGGTACCAACATCTGCTAATGTATCTGTAACTGCTGCAGATGGAGGTGGTGCCATGGTGGCCTGTGGATCCTGAGTAATAGGCCGAGGCAATGTGATTACAGAACCAGTGGTATCAAGAACATGAGAAGTAACTCTACTAGCTGGATGTCCAAGACGCCTATGCCATATTATTCCTGAGACAGAAGAAGAGCCTGAACCACCACCACTGAACAAAGCTTTCCGACCACCTTGCTTCCCACCAGTCAACCGTTCCACATCCCTGGCAAGGATAACATATAGGTTCCCTTTAACCGGTCCGGTTCGTCCAAGAGTATTTTCCCCGTGCGAAGATCCTTAACAAGAAATCCCCAAGGAAAAGAGTAAAAACCAATGTTATTATCTCTAGTCAATTTGGCAATAGACAAAAGAAAAGATTATCCTTCAATTCCAGTAATTTAGAGCCAAAACATATAGTAGAGTTACCAACACGAGTAATGCGTAGAGATTTACCGTCACCAAAGAAAACACCATCATTACCAGAAAAAGGAGTTGACTGTTGAAGCAGTCCAGGATTGGAATGGAAGTCATATGACTCGTAGCACCCGAGTCAGCCAACCAGTAAGGCTCAATGGCATCAACGGATGAAGAGATAGTAGGTGAAGCAGAAGGAGCATTGGAAGACACGTGCATACCAGCAAAGGAGTTTGCCAAACTCTGTTCATTCTTCACATACCGATACCCACATGTCACGGCTGTATGGTTAATTAGATTGTTGACAAATTTGACAACGAGGGGTATCACGGTCTGAACCTTGAGAGCGATAAAAGTTCCTCGCATCTCGGTTATCATATCGACCCGAATCTCCAAACCGAGACTATCATACTAATTTGCATCAAAGGGGAAGCTCGTAATTCGCGGTTTTCATACCGCTGGTCACGCCTACCATCACGCCTGAAATCTCGGCGTTGATTGAAGGAAGGTTGGCCACGGCTTGGGGAGAGAAAGATGCATTTTCTTGAGTCGCTGCTCATACGGAGCCTTCAAATCCTCAAAGTTTCTCGGTTTTCAATGGCAAAGACCACAGGTTTAGACTCCAAGGTTCATGTTTTTGGAAAATCATTCCTCATTCCAGGTACGAATGAAAAGTTCTTACTCCGAGATAGAGTTTTTGATTGCGGATAAGTTATCATATAGATTGAATTGTAGCAAGGTAAGTTAAATGGTCATGGTTCCCTTTTTTAAGCTTTTTAGCTCATCAGCTTTACATTTTTGGTGAAAAAGAGTTTCAAGGGTGGGTGGTCCATATCTGACGCGAGAAAGAGAAGAGAGTCCCAGAACCTGTGCACTAGCACTCGGCGATAGCCTTGCCTTGAGGCAAGATAAGACAAACTGATCGCGCTTCAGCCACTCTGCATATTTTAGATTCAAAACAGGTTTTCCATCTCCTCTTCTCCCCCTTTTTTTCTTTGCTGCTTGTGAAGGAATCGATTAGCTCTCGTAATATAACGAAGTTCACTCGTTAGACCTCCCACCAATAGTTCAGTCGTAAGGTCTCCATAGGAGTGAAATAGAATCAATACCCGGAAATCCCTGAGAATAAGAGGAGCGTAGCGGCCAGGGATTACATGGGAAAGAGAGACTTTGCGCAAGAAAGAATATATTAGTATCGGAATCAGCACAAGGAAAGTCTGATTTATCCCCAGGAGTGCCAAGGAAGACCTTAGGCCGATGTCTAAATTTCAGAGTCATATACCGGAAGCGGATCAGATAGAGAAGGCGAGGTAAAGGCATCATTAGACAAAGAAATGTTTTGTTAAGGAATACAGAATGTTAGCAAGGAGCGTAGCCTTTTTCCTCAAAAATTCCATAGGAGTTAGAGGAGGAGCAAGACTTCCCAGGTCCATGGTACCGCAATTAGCCTCTTTCGAGGCGACTCTTGTGAATGGTACTAATCCTCTTTCTGGTCCTGAGGCAAAGAATCTTTATAGCCCTCTCTCGGACCCGGAAATAAGGCATAAGCAAAGGAAAGAGTCAACTAAACCACTCCTTTCGACTCTGAACCCCGTAGCTGCATCTCCGACTGGAGACCCGAACTAACCATCTTTCCTTCCTCCATCCTCTGAAGAGGCAAGTCAGTACCTCGATTCAACTCCTTCTCCTACACCTCTACCTGGGACCTATGACCCGAGTGGTACCATTGATGCTGATGCCGAGCCAATGGGATCAATACCAAGCTTTCCACCACATTCTTCTCTTGGATCCGAAACAAAGAATTAAAAACCTAGCCTACCCGCCTCTTCTTCTCTATCCATTGATGATGACCCAAGTGGTGCTATCGACTCATCTGCTTTCCCACCGGTACCGGCCACCATTTCAATGATGTATATAAAGGACTTGACCAACTCTCACTGAATATGATCCAAGCTCTATCAACCCTATTTTCTTTTAACCGAAAACCCGGGGCAAAGGCTCAAATAGGATATTTATCATTGATATGTATATCTATAGTTATTGTGCTCGGGCATACTATTTCGTAGCTGGACAACCGCTTGGTTACTACGCTTCTTGGCCTTTAAAGGCTTAGTTGAAATTGTCCATTACCTATAACAGTAGCATAAGCTCTATTGCTCAATAAGCAAGTTAATAGGCAGGCTATTATTAGCTTTGTAAGCTTAGTTTTATGACATGGTTCCACTAACTCTAGTGAATCCACTAACCCATCCCCTTTGGATACCGTCTCAATGCTGGTACTGGCACCAGCGTTGAAGCTACAGCCTGGCTCCAGCATTATTTCATTTTTTATAGATTCGGATAGTTCCCCTGTTGACTCAATCATCAGGGATGACCATCCTTGTGTGGAGTCCTTGATGCGTTTTAAAAACTCAGGACTTAATAGTTCATAATAATCATAATACCATATATATAACATCATCTTGGGCATTAAAGAGTACCATATTGAAAATCCCAAGCAAATAGAATAATTCATTAAATCAATGTTAGCTATTATAGCATTATGGCTATTCACCAGAGCTATCTGGCATCGATAAAAATCCCAAGTCATGGGGCAGAGAAGCAAGGAAAAACAAACATCTAAATGATACACTTGGGCCTTAACCTTACACTACCATATCAACATAGACTAGATAGGAACTCGAAGCAGCGAAATGGTACTCGAGTACATCTTTCAATTGGTTTAATGAAGAACCTAATTCTTTATTTAAGATTATTTTCGTCCGATGTGTATACTGGAGATAATCAACCGAGGATATTCAAAAAACGATTATTGAAGAATGGTTATTCGACATTAATAGTCCAGTTTGCTATTGATATCCAAGAATTATATTATCTTTATCATAATAGTTTATTTGATTCGATAGATCTATCTACTGTTCGTAATATTCAGATGGACGTGATTACTGGTAAGTATACTTTAGAGCCCCTCACCGTGGAAACCGATCCTGACACCAGGACGAAGGGGTATAAAGAATTATACAAGGGTAGTTGGGACGTGCGTCCAACGCAGAAAGACAATCTCGTCTTAACAGCGCTGGCTAGCGCACTCAGAAAACACTTTGATAGTACTTCTATATTGCTCAATAAGAGCTTTTCCCCTTTGGATGGAATTAGCTCACATACCGCATTTTATAGTAAACTGATTTCGCGAGGAAAAGTGAAAGAGCTTTATTATTGGAATCTAATGGATTCCTTGAAGTGCATTTCTCGCTCTCATCTCTTAAGAAAGCTGGAGCTTTTCGTGCACGATAAATTTATTGTGGGATTAGTATCCTCATTTTTGGAATTACCTATTTACGATTCTCAAGGGGTAGACTGGGCACCTCCCGCCGGTGTTGGTATACCACCAGTTAAGCATATAACTAGCGTTTTGATAAACTTCTTACTGGATGACCTCGATCGAGAGGTTGTGTCCTGTTATCCTTTTTTATATTATGATCGGTATTTATATGATACCTTTATATCAATTAACCCGCCTTCCTCTTTTGAGGCCGAGGAGGTCGAAGAGCTTGTTATAGCTCTATTTGATTATTTACATATTGATGGGGAACTCCATATTATTAAACCGGGTGACAAACCTATTCCATGTTTAGGAGGATTTGTCAGGCTGACTCCAGAGTGTGATATCAATTACATTTCGACTCGTTAGAGAGTGGGGTTTCAATGCCAATAAGAGCGCTTACGAAAGCTGCTTTCTCTTGAACAACTCTTTCACAATAGAATCGGATAAGTGAGATTTAGACTATTTACATAGTCTTATATCTTATGTCAGAAGAACTGATTCATCGAAATAATGAGTCACGTCACCATTGAGATCGATACTTGTTATCGCCAAATCTTCGGAAGTTCCTCTATTCAATCCTTTTCCTTCTTCTTGTTGCTGGATATATCGTTCGTACACATCTTCTCTGTCTTTCCCGGGCCTACTCTCCTTTCCGAGTAACTGACAGTCACAAGACTTGGAAACGACCAAAAGAAGAAAGGGGAAATTCCTATTCGTCCATCAATAAGAGGAACGTGAGGCTATCGGTCCACTAATCATATGGAATTTCATCCCAAGCCAGCAACTGAGAAAACAGCAGATCTTGGTGCTACTGTCGCAAACCCAGAACATTTAAAGCTGGGTGGCGGTGATAAAGAGGGGTCATGCATTTACAGAATTCCTCATTGGTCTCGCAGCTCTACCACCGATGGAATATGACCAAAAACCACTGGGAATTTCACTTCAAAGGTGGGTTCCCGGAAGGGATATTGAATGCCATACATTTATTTTTATCTCTTCAACTCGCTGCAACAGAATTTAGTTGAAAGCTAACCGTCCCAATCAACTCGATCCACGCCTTTCTTTTGAGTCAACTCGACAACACATTCCTCGGCCTGATCTTAAATCTTAGGGTGCGGCGGAATGCCCTTAAATTACTAGAAATCCGGGCTTCGCTCCTTCTCGAATGAAGCCCCTTGATCCTAACCCTCGGGTCGTTGGATGCTCTTTAGATAGGGATGAGGAAGGAAGATGTTGCCTCAACAGAAAGAGAATCTGGAGGAAGATCGAAGGAAGAGGTTACTGGCTTAACCGGTAGGGAGCGTAGGAACTGATACCGCGAATAAGGATATGGGTTGGCTTACGGCTCGATTAAGCAGTTTCAACTAACCTTTCTTTGTCTAATAGTTCCATAGTCAGGAAAGGAAGCCTTAGTTAAGAAAGGAAATCTCCCCCGGCATTGGCTAGAAAGATAGGAATGATATACCCTGTGGTGCCTCGGGCTCTTGCCAAGTCTTCCAAACCTTTTTGTCGAGTAGCTTCACTCGTAAACTCCGTGCCATGTCTGCCAAACCTTAACTCCCGAAGTCAAGCATCAACTACGATCCTATCCGATAGCTGCTTCCTTCCTGGCTTGAAGTTTGAAGTTCACTTCTTTCAGATTTCATCTTTCTTACCCCCACTAAAAGCTGGGTGCATCAGTGCATCACGCTAGCTCCAACTCGTCATTAGAGATGGGAAGTGAAAGCTGAAATGAGAAATGAGAGGAGATGAACGAGACTAAGCGTGAGGGAAGATCTCTCGAATAAGAAGGACTTTCTTTCGGTGGGGAACATCTTTCATCACAGTCAAGTGGGAAACTAGCTCCTAAGTCTTGGTGTGGAGTGAACCCGGGGTAATAAGTAAAGCCGCCGTAAAGTGGGTTCCTAGCTCAACAAAGAAAAGACGTCTTGGAGTTGAGCTGTGAAAGGCAATCCAATCTCGCAATGCAGCTCAGTCTGAGGAGCAAGCTCAACATCTGAATCTTCTGAGCCAAGGGGCGAATCTAATCTATTAAGTAGCTCGAATTGCAGAGGGGATAACGCGGCGATCTAGCAGCCTATTTTCCTGCACCTGATGCAAAAGAAGAGTTTTTCGACGTGGCAACAACCAGATCGAAGGGAGCGGGATCAGGAGAAAGAGAAGGGGTTTTGTGGGATCCGGTTTAGTGGTAATGGGATATCCCGAAAGAGGAGAATCGCCTGCTAGATGCGCTGCTAAGGAAACCAGATCGTTAGATTCTTTTACTACCGCAACATCGAAGAGGAGCTTTGAAGCTAACTCAACTAATAGGGAGACCGGGAAGAAGTACAGATAGTTTGAAGCTTTCCGGTAGCGAGAGGAAAAGGAAAGCCACCCGGAATTAAGTCCATAATAGGATAGGGATAGAAGCTTGTGCATCTTTCTATTTGATCTTTGTTGATGGATCTATCAAAATGGCATCGGAGATTCTTTCTTAATGGAAACTTGTATGGGCCCCTATGGCTCTCCTAAAACCCTTCATAAGGGATATGGCTATAATGAGAATCTCTAGCTTTCCGCACCCGCTAGTGCACATACACTTTCGTTTACTTGGGCTCGTGAGGTGGTGGGAAATGGCCTGATTTATGCTTATGCTCTTGTCTAAGGAGTCCGCAGACTCTTGACTGCTTGTGCCTATGTTTCGCGAAATCCATGATGTTAATCTCTCTTTCCGCTCGTGAGCAGAATTCGTGCTAGACTAGCTCTACTATAACTATATAAATATATTAGAAAAGTGGTAAACTATAGGACTTCTTCCTCGAGCAGTGAAATTGAGGCTTCACCTCTTCCCAGCCGGTTGCTCAGCTCTGTTGTTGGTCGGCCGCTAAGCTCAGTTGGTTTGGAACGCACTGTGTTGCTCATCTCCGTTCTCCCTCTAAACTCTAAAGGAAGCCGATTCTACGCCGTAAAGGTAAAGGAAGCGGGTGCCCAATCACTAACCAGGGGGTGGTCTTCATCAAGCCCTTTCTGTAATAACAGATGCAAGTATGCACTAGCTATGATCTAGACTTAGACAACAATCAGGAGAGAAGATAAAGTGGCTAAAGCTACTATCTCTCTACGTTTATCAACCCTCCCTTGCCCACTTGAGTGGAATTCAATTCAATAAATACCACCATGTCGATTCTATGAGAGTTCTTTATCTTTCCACTTTGAAAGCCTGTCCATGGGATCCGACTCGTCTTCCCCCTGAACTATGCCTTAAAACGTGTTTGATTGGCCTCTGAGACCCCTTATCTCGTGCTAGGAAGTGAGAGACCGTTGAGCTCAGAAAGTGGATTCTTTCCCTCAAAAAGTGGATATTGATCGAGCTTGGGAAAGATAAATACCGGTTATTGATCAAATAGATTCTCTGGGATGAGCAGAAGTACGGGGGGTGCTTGAAGTGAAGGCTCGAGTCCAGGTGGGCTAGCTCTTTAGATGTTTTCTCCGGCACTAGCTCGGATTGTAGATGAATGTAGACAATGAGGAGTTATTCTCTTTCCCTCTTGACACCTATGAGACAGAGGAATCCATGCCGGTTGAAGTACAATTACCGGGCACTAGCTTTTCATTGAGAATGTGACCGAAGATTAGGTTCCACCGGGGGCATTAAAGGATGAGGACGGGGGCGCTGATTCCTTAACTCGTCCGTGGGCACTGATTCCAGGATTCTGGGCATTGGCATTGAAGAAGTAGCTCGTCTGGGAACACTGAAAAAATCATAAAAAAATCTACCTATCAGTGGATCTACAAGGAGATCCGCCAGTGGAAGGACTGAAGACTAAGCCAATCTTAAGCAAAAAAGAATCAATATAAATGATGAGATTAAGTGCTCTTCTCTTTCTCGAGAGAGACCATAAAGGAAGCAAGTAAGGATCGAGTTGGGTAATCTTATGGTCAGCCCGAGTCTCCTATGATACTGAAAAGTAAGTCCCGTCTCAGGCTAAGGCGTGGCAAGGAAGCAATCCGCAAGAAGAGAGGGGTTCGGTCTCATTTGATCCATTGGCCGATTTCGATTTACTTGGCCCAGCTTCAGCGGATGTTGTACTTGGATCCGAGGTTAGGTTACTATCAATTCGGACATGGTGGGATGGGATCTTGCAAGCGAAACTCTAAATTCTGATGAAACTAGAAATTATGATTGACCGGTTCTATTATGGATTCCAGTGGGTTCCACGAGCGAGTCTGACCAGTTCTACTCGCGGTTGCACCGAGTTCCACCACCGACTCAAGACTAGTTCCAATAGATATTATGACGAGGTGATGGATCGTGCATTTGTGGTGGCGCCCCATCTATAACCAGTCGTCTTGAATGAGAAGACTTTACCGATCGGTGGCTAAAAGCAAATAATAAAGATTTTAGGTACCTATTTGAAGAGCGGACCCAAGTCCATCACTTCGGGACGCAGAGTGGTACATCAAAAGGATGATTGGCAGAATGGAATTACACGGATAGTATCCTATCGAGATTCCTGTGCGTGCTCATCACCAATTGCGCTTTGGCCAAAACGAATTGAACTACTCAAAGCAAGAGGAGTTCCCGTTTGAAAAATCCTTTATCTATTAGGTACGTTGCCCTTCGGGCTCTCAAAGAGGAACCATCACTATCTTTTTGTCTGTCTAGCAGCTGCTATCCTACGGCGAGAATGTTAATTTGGTACTTTATTAGAAATAGAAAGATTTTTCTTTCCAATCTGTTCCATCCATCAATGGGTTCATGTGAGAAAAGTGCTTGAATTAATATTACCTATGATGAATGAGTGCTCGATTAGTCACCCTTACTTTACGTTGTCACCAGGCTTTTCTTCACTTCCAGAAAAGAGAAATTTCAAGAAGTAATGATGGGCCCTTTCTCTTTTGTTTCCTAACGGTTGATTGAGAAGCCGTAAGGGATACATTCAATTATTAGGGCACCAAAGGGAGGCCTCCTTCTTTGTCTGTTAGAATATCTACCTTCCTAACCAGTTCTGCCACCTGTATCTGTTTCTGAGCAAGGAAAGCTTTTACTTGTGCTTGTTCCATTCTCTAAGTCCAATGGTCAACAACGAAAGTTTACTCCAACGCCCATCTGTCGTCCAGCGGAACTCCACGGGCTCACCGACCGCGAGCGATGTGTGGTACGTCAGCGGCAAGAACAGGAAGGTTGGGTCATGAACTAAAAGATAGGGACATAGAAAAGGCTTCCGTCAGTGATCGACCTGAGCATTAAGATAGAGGAGCCTTCCTTCAGGGGAGATACCGGAAAGCACCTATTAAAGAAGAGGGACTCGATTAAAGGACTAATACAAGACTTATATCCCTTCGCATGCTTCTAACGCTCCTCCCTTGCAGCTAACTAATGGCAGCCCCTTTCTTTCTCCTGTTTACTGTACTATTACTCTTCAACTAGAGGATTGGTTAGACCGATTGGACAGCTTTCCTTGGCTATAATAGCTAATAGGCTAGCTTCCTTGCTTGCATCCCTTTGATTGCTTCCTTACTCATAAGAAAATTGGAAATACAACAGGACTCTCAAGTCAGGAATAGCGATCTGGCTTAGCTCATTCACTCCTAAACTCATGAAATCAGGAAGACAGCGATCATTAGAAATTCACAAATGAGAAATGCGGCTCATTCCGTTTAAGGCAATTACTTCCAATCTGATGAGAGGAAGGGAGCGCAGGTATCATGCTCGAGACATCGTACTGGGCCAGCCGCGTGCTCACCGCTATCTTTATCTGATTGTGCTCATCTCAATCTAACCCGATGGTCGGGGGCGGGATCCTCATGCAATAACTTGATCCGTGTATGCGCTCCTGGCTTTCCCAGTTATCGGCCACAAGGTTGGTGGCGGCCCCCTTCCTTCATTCAATGCTGCGTATCTATCGCTAAATCTGTGTCGGAGATCGGAGCGCTACACTTATAGGGGTCCAGAGGGAAGAGCAAGGTCACTCCGCCAAGAGGGAAAGAATCGAACCTTTCGTCTCATGTGACACTCCTCAGCCCGAGGACAATCTCTCAATAAAATACATTAATTGTTGACCTGTTTTTCTTTTCTTTGCTGATTCCTCTCAATGAAATTTGCCATGTTGCACTAAGTTACTTACGGATGTATGCATGCAGTCCGGGAACACTTTGGGGTGAACACCCATCCAAACAAGTAGGGTCAATAGTTCAGCATTTAGGCCGTAACATTTAGCAACAAAAAAATCTTTAACCCAACAAGTGCTCTCCGAACCAAGCTAGATAGTCTCCTATCACTAGGCTCACCAACCAACCTGGACTTTTATTTTTATTATTCCTACCGGATATCAAAACAAACCATAAGGGTTGTTTCCAGCCATGAGTTCCCCTATAACATACTTGGGTGGGGTGGGCCATTCCATCAAATCTTTGAGAAGGAGCCCAATCTCGTATTTGATGGTCGGCGTGGCGATAGGCTTTGCTTCTACGACTGCCTTCCCAGCCGTTGAAACACTAAGCGAGAACGGTAAGGGGCGCACAAACAATGTCGTTGTGCGGGGATGCGATTTGCCAAGCTGGAGCAAACAAAGCCGTCCGGCCCTACCGGATTAGGAATGCGAAGGCCTCTCCTTCGAAAGGAGACCGGGGAAAGAAAGAGCTATGCTATTGACCGACCCTTTTTTCTCATTTTGTTTGAAGCGGGCCAAATAGAGAATGAAATGCATAAAATAAATAGGGGAAGGGTTCCAAACCTTTTTTTTTAAGGGCTGCTCGCCCTACCGAAGTACCAAAGGCTTTCGGGGCTTACACCTACCTATTAGACGACCTAAAAAAAGGCTTTCAGTAGCGCCCTTAGAATCTAAGCCTTTTGAAGCGCCAGTAGTTGTAGCTGTGGGTAGGGCTTTCGTTCTTATCGCTCCGGATTTCGATCTATATGACCTCCGGGCGGTAGAAAGTAAACCTCTTCCGTAGAAGCAGGTAGTAACCTAACCTTTAAGAATTTGTTCAAGGGGGGGCCTCTTATCTATCAATGGAAAAATCTCCATGTGTGGCGTGATAAGGAATCCTAGAAAAGACCGATTGAGACTCCCTCCACGGTCCCACGAAGATCTCTACGTACTTGTCCAGTCCAGGACAAGTGAGATCTTCCGGTCTGCGTGCGTGGGAGCAGCTCAAACAAAGAAGAGTCTGGTCCGGTCTGAATTCAGGCACGGCCCGCCCGTCTGCTGCTAGGTCCGGGAATGGCGCCAGGCGAGGGCGCCGCTATGCCCCTTAATGAATCGAATGGTCCTTCGACCTTCGTTTGATTCCGACGGCCGGCATAGATCTCATGAGACCCGCCCACTATTACTACGAAAAAAGCCCTGCCCTTTTCCTTCGCTACTAGGAAAGTAAGCAACTTCTATTAGCGCCGGACCTTGAGTCGAATTGATCGTGTCATGTGCAACGTCCATCAATGATGGTTCATTAATGTTCATTGATTTAGACTCCTTCCCCCTTCTCAACTACGAAAAAGATCGAGAGGTTTGGAACCCAAACCAAGAACGGAAACGGAAGCCTTTCGATTCACTTCCCATTCTCTCTTAAATAAATAAAGCTCGCCCTCGAGCCCTGGGCCGGGTCTTTCCCTGTTGTTCTGTTCCCTCCACGAGAAAGACGCACGGAAGAGGTATGCCCAGCGCGCAGAGGATCCGTTGAGAGTTTGTCTCGGTAGGGAACTGTACGATCTTTTCCCCTATTGTATTAAATCAATAAAAAAAGGGTCAGCGCTACGGCCCCCTATTGTTTGATCCAATATTGACCGGGGACGAGCCCCGACTTCCATAGGTCCTTGGTTTGACCTCCCGTAGTGGTCCTTGCTTTTAAGAAAGCTCCGCGGGGCCAATTTCTCGTACTTGCTTAATGTGCCCCCCTTTCTTCGAGTGCCCCGCCCGGTTCACTGGCCTACCAAGCACTTGCCCGCAGCTCCTGCCGCCCGCTTGGCGGGCGGAGCGCTCGTTATCTTTACCTTTCTCTCTGCTGGGGCCCTCCCATTGCTCTAGCCATAAGCTATGGCAGCTCCAGCTCGCAACCACAAGGGCCTGCCCTGCGAGGCCAGAGTGGGCTCAGCCGTCAGCCTCCATTCGAATTATGTTAGGGGTTCTTTCGCTTTTGCCAGATCTAGAGAGATACTACAAGTCCTCCGTCCCAGATTCTATCGCCGCGGCCATCTGGTTCACCGGTACTACCAAAAAGTCTCATGCTTACGTTACTCTTACTGATGGTTTGATTATCTTGGACCACGAAGACCCCAGTCGTGCTTCTGGTTTCCATTCCCATCATCATATTGATGATAAATCTCCTCGTGCTCTGCCATAAGAACTTGGAGTCCGTATCATGGCGAAGATAAGGTAAGGCTGTGATTCTTGCTCAAAAAAAAGACCGAACGCGTTCGAGTTATTGGCTCGTCCAACCCGGCAGCATTCATGAGTCGCTCGTTCAACTGTCCCTCGGAGACAGGGTCGAGAAGTACCATGCGCCCCCCGTCCTTTCTTTCTATCGGTTCCACCCAGCAAGAGACGGCTCAGCCAAAAAAGGTAAGCGCCAAGCGCGAGCCTTTTTTTATTAGTTTAGTAAAGTCAAGCTTTGGCTCCCTAAAGACTAAAGAAATGGATAAAAAAAAGGGGGGGACTTCTGCAACGGGCTATGCCACCCAAACCAACTGAGGGAAGTCGCATCCGTCCCATCGCAAGCACCTACAATGTCATGATCACATTGGTTTACCCTTGTTTTTTTGGTAGTTTAACGGACGGTCGCCCCTCCAACAAGAAAAGGTATAAATATGGAAACTTCTCTGCCATTTGGATCGGAGAATTTATGGAGGAAATCGGGTTTTAAATTCCCAGAAACCGCACGATTATATAGCCAAAGGGAATAGGCCGCGCCTAAAATCATCCCAAGCGCTGCTAATGTCGCTACTAAGCTATTTCTTTGGAAAGCTCCTACTAAGATGAGAAATTCCCCGATAAAGCTGCTAGTACCAGGTGAACTCATATTGGCCAAAGTGGAAGAGAAGAAAATGGTAGGGAGATTCGGCATGGTGCTCACTGAACCTCCGTAATATCTAACAAGTCGAGTCTTATGTCGGTCATATAGAACACCAACACATAGAAAAAGGGCTGAAGAAACCAGTCCATGACTTGACATCGGTAGAATGCTACCTCCAATTCCCTGTATGTTCGATAGAGCCAAAGATTCCCCCCACTGATCGGAGTACGCCGATTACCCCCCGAACCGTACAAGATAGTTACCACCTATCATACGGCTTTCTAACTTCACTTCTTTTTCTGGTCGTTCCGCTCTGTCGATCGATGGTAGTATAAGAGATCTGTAACCCCCCAAAATTATTTACATAATGGTTCCTGCTTCCTACCCATAGTTAGCATGTATCTCCCCGGGTCATACTTGAGTATCACATCGTAGACCCCCACCCCAACTCTATCTTCCTTATCAGTGAACCGGAACATAGTGCATAGGTACTCTTCGATGCAGCGGGGACGAGACGACGTGACATACTACGATCACGTACAGAAGTGCTGCCCTTCGTCTCGGCAATATGGAACCTCTCAACAGCTCCCGTTCTTTTATGGGGTCCTCTCGGGATAGGTAGGCCCAAGCCTTTCCCCTCCCTCCAGAATCCCGAGGGGGAAAGAAGAAAAAAAGGAAGATTTTTTTTCTTTCATTTGAACGGCCTTATCTTGTATCGAAAGGTTTTTCGTGCTATACACCACGTTGAGAAAGACCAACCTCCTATGTACCGTACTCTTTTTGTACCTCGAAAGGGAGGTCCTCCTTATGATGCTACGGCTGTCCGAAGTGCAAGGGGTAAACTCGGACTCGGATAGGATAGGATTGTGCGTGTCGGGCCCTTCGGGTGTCATATTTTGGCCGAGTTTACCGTACCTCCGGCCCCTATGTTAGGCGTCCGTAATATTTTGTTACGTTCTACCGCTGTTACGCCAGAAATAAAAGGTTCCACACGAGCTCCCGTTCTGCGGCGTGGTGGCAGGACCGCTAGGGGAGTGGCTCCGGGTGTAGATAGGGTGAAATCTGCAGAGGTCATGCAAATAGGCCCCTTCCCTTCTCTTTTGGATGAATGGGGTGCTTTAGAAGGCGCTTTCCGATCTACGGTCCCTCGGAGCGAAGGGTCAGGCAGGTAGTATGGGCCTTCTGACTTCCAGCTATGTGCTGTGCGGCTCCCGCGAAGCGAATGAAGGGAAGCTCTTCGAGCTTACGGGTGAGCTTACGCTTACTCTCAGCCTCTTTGATTGGTAGGCGGGCGGGCTAAGCCCCCTACTTAAGATTCCATTCATAAGGCTAATTTTATGTTGTCGTGACGCTTTGGTTAGGCCGACTACTATAGGCTAGCTACTTCTAGCTTCTATAGTGGCCCTTCCACTTTGGTGTAGTTTTAGTTTGTATTGGTACTGAATGAACATATCAAACAAAGGCGATCATATCATGCCATAAAACACTTTTATATGTATATGTATAGAGAGATCCCCTAGATATACAGATAGAATAGATGTTCATGGATAGACAAACATTCCATTGATTCTTAGTTTTTGGGCTTCGCTCCTCGATCCAAATGAATCATTCTTCTGGTCTCTCTTCACTCTCCGCCCCGAAACTGACCCACGGCACAGCGCCCATTCGCTTCGCTAAGGGAAGGCAACGAAGTTCAGTTCATGAGACCGCAGCGGAGTGGAGCAGCCGCGACGCGACCTTACCTTAGCTGGATCTCGCTGGTGCCACCTAAACGGTAGGTAGGCGGCGGATGTGTGACGTTTGGAGTTGTCGTTCGTGCACCTGTCCCCAATGGAAGAATGAGTGAGATTTTCCCCTGCATATCATGGCCTTACCACTCGGTCCCCGATGGCCAGCGGGGGATTCGGTATAGCAGCTCACGTTCGTTTGCGCTGCGCGTTCCCGCTGGACTGGACACATCTTAGCTGTAGGAAGTATGGTTCCGAAAGTGACTTCGGTTCGCCAGTTCAGGCTCAACTCCTCGCTTTACGTTAGCGGACCTACAGGTCGGGCCGGGGCTCTGCGCTCTTTCTTTCTGTGTGGGACGATACCGGGGAGAGAAGGGAATGCGTCGAGGCGGCGAACAAGACAACTACATTTTGGCTTTTCCCTCCATGAGATGAGCCCAGTGCATTGGGCCGATGGATAAGAGAACTGAGCTGGCCTAAAAAGCGCTTGGGCGCTCTATGTACGATGTAGACTCCATCAGATACATATCGATTTCTTTCTTTTCTGATGGATCATGATAGTTGTCTCATCAATAGATAGAAATAGGGTTCCAAACCTTATTCTTGATAGATTCCCTCTCTATCTCTTTCGATCTATCAGAACAGATAAGGCTATCTATCAATCGATTTTCAAATAGCACGTTCATATCGCTTTTCGTTCATTTCCGCCACGAAAACATAGCCGCCATAATAAAATAAGAAGCAGGCGAAGCAGCTAGAAGCACTCGCTTCACGCCCTTGAATTCTTATTCACGAATGAATTGGGAAAGCCAACAGAAAGATTCGATATTCGATTCTTACTTTCGTAGAGCCGGTGCTGCTGTTGCCTGCGCGTAGGGCCGCCCTCCACTCCCGTCCCCGGGCGCTAAGGGGCTTTTGTTTTTGGAACAGACGTTCCGTTCCTCGAATCAAGCTTTTATTGCGACATGCTATGTTTTCTCCCCCATTGCTAGTAGGTTGATGGGTCGCACGCCCGGAACACATGTTTTGGCCTTGTGTGTCCATAACTCAAAATAGGTGACCTAACGGCCGCCGCCCGACTAAACATACCAATAGTCACCAGATTCATATGAGCTACTGAGGAGTAAGCTATGATCTTCTTAAGATCGATCTGTCTTAAAGTGGTCGAGGAAGTATATATTATAGCAATCGCGCTTGGAGTATAAATGAAAGGAGTGGAACAAAGTGTCGCTTCGGGAAACATGGGTATTGAAAATCTTAAAAACCCGTAGGTTCCCAATTTTAAAGGAATTCCTGCCAAGATGACGGATCCTGCCGTAGGTGCCTCTACATGAGCTTCGGGTGACCAAATATGAACTGGTACCATAGGCACTTTGACGGCGAAAGAGGCGAAAGAAGCAATCCATAGAAAGATTTGGCGCCGCTCACTAAATTCTGTGGTTAATGATATTTGT